CGACGCAAGTTCGAATTTGCGACAGGATAGGTAAAAATAGAAATAAATTGATCAAATATTCCTGGAAAAATTCTGTCACTTATACTTAATGGAGTCTTGTATAGAATATCAAAATTGATCCAATTTCTACCTATTATTATGATATTACGATCTGATGGGATACCAACAAAAAAATAAATGGTTCAATCTCCTCTCTATGAATGAGATAAAGACAGAATAATCAAAAGTAGTATAGAGTTTCCTTTTTTTAACACACTAATTCAAAAAAGAATTCGCGGATTCTTTTTGGTAGTGAGTGGGATTTATAGAATACGATAAAATTGCGTTGCGTAATATAATATAAATATACTAAGAATTGTATTTATTAAGTACATGCTGATACGGCTATCTATCTAGCCATATATCACAACTTTTATTGAAATTTCACTTGGGACAACATGGGCCACACTCCATCAAAATTTGTATTTTCTATTCAATATATTCAAATATTCAATGAAAAATTGAAACAGGATGATTCTCTATAGGGATATGTACATAAGAGAGAGATCCGGCTTGGTATCTAGGTAACAATTTCTGTTCTGGGATTTACATATATACATATATGTTGTTATAATTGAAATTGAAAAGGATTGATTATTGAAAAAATGAATACTGATTAGTCATATTAGTCATAAATTAATTTGATTTTATGATTTTCTTTTGCCATTCAAGGAAACCAAATTTCATTGGAGATAAAAATGGAAGAACCATTCACTAATTCAAAGTAAATTGTTAATGGTTCTGATTTGCCTCAGTCTGTGACCGGAAATCCATTTTTTCTACTCTCAATAAAAAAAAAGAAGGGAAGTTTTTAAGCTTGAGATACAATCAATCGAAGAGAATAATATAAACTAGATCCAATAAAAAAAAAGAATTAGTAATAGAAATAGAATATAGATAATATTTTTATCTATTTTGGACCGAATTTGGCGGCATGGCCAAGTGGTAAGGCGGGGGACTGCAAATCCTTTATCCCCAGTTCAAATCCGGGTGTCGCCTGATCAACAAAAGATCGGGGATTTCTTATCCTGTTGATCTAAATTCGATGAATTTTTGCTCCGCAAGAAGCAGAGGCAAAGGACTAAGCGGACGTGTCAATACTTGATTTTTATAACCCATAGCATAGGTTTTATAAAAGACTGTAATTTTTTTTTCTCAAAATCTGGGTGTAGCCCAAACAAACCGGTATCAATAGGGATGAAGCAACTCTCACTTATTAATTTAACGATAGGTTCGGGCCATTTATTTTATTTAATTGAAAAATCAAATAAACGGCGAGAGTCAATTCAGGGATTCAGAACTAAGGTCGGAAATCTCGGTATCCGAGGGTTCCTAAAGGGCACTCCTTTTTTGGTACTAGAATTGAAGAAGAGATTATACGATATCATATCAAGATCTCTTAAACTGCCCTTATTAAACAAAGTAGTGTCTCGCGATACCGTCTGGTATTAAATTAGATCGGATACGATGATGGGAAATCTATTTAGGAGTTGTGGAAAGGCCCGAAGATACTTTTTATCCAGACTCACGAGAGGCTATGAGTGCTCAGACATGCAATCAGAATGGTTGGTCTACTCTTATTTTTATAGAGTAAATAGAGTAAAGTTCAAAGTTGAAAAGAAAAAATGTATGTAGGAATAGTGGTGGTGGGTTCTCCCGATTCTTTCACAGAAAGAAAGACAGTAAGCTTAGATCAAATAGGAAATAGAGGTATCTGATAGATAGTTATCTCTCTTGATGGTATATTTTTATGCTTTTTGCTTAGTAAAGAAAGATATCAAAACAAACAAAGGGTCTTACTATTCTTACTCTTACATGCTCCACTCCATTAGAGGAGCATTCCTTTGCTATTTCCAAAGAAAAAACGTGTGTATCATCGTATTTGTACTTAATGCTTCCTGATTCTAGCAGAAACCCTAAAATATAGAAACTTGTTACGAGTGTATTCATTGAATTGGTTTGGTTCATCAACAGTCTTAACTCAGAATCCTATTTTGACTCTGCGCCATTGATTCCACTATGATTATTAATCAATAACAGAATAATTCCTTCATAGAAATAGGGGCATAATTCACATGGATATAGTAAGTCTTGCTTGGGCTGCTTTAATGGTAGTCTTTACATTTTCCCTTTCACTTGTAGTATGGGGAAGGAGTGGACTTTAGGGCTGGGGGCACTACTAATTGAGTAATCGATTGCTCAATCGAACTGTATCAACTCTTTATTGATCATTTTTCGAAGCCTTAAAAAAAAATCTCTTCAAAATTGTACTTGAATACAGTAATGAAAGATTATCATCATTGTATTTCGAAACTCAAAGAAAGTCGTTCCGCTATTACGACAATACATATTTGCTTTCTGCTGGAAACGAAGCGATTAGTGATTGTCCAAAAAGGTCCTACACATAAATAACACAAAATAAAATTGGATCTTTCTTCGACCATATATCACACATTTAACATTTGTTTTAGACTCCTAGAAATGTTTTTATGCTTTTTTTGACCCATTTCATGTTTAAGCATGAAAAATGGACAGGCTCTATTCTACTCCTTTTCCAAATAAAATCCGAAGAGGTTACCATATAACTCCGCGGATCATCCCTTAATTGTGACTTCTTGAGATGGGAAATCAAAATAAAAGAAATAGAATTAGAGTGCTATCTATATGTACATCTAATATATGTACATATTGTAATTTGATCTATATGAAGCCTATATTCGTATACAATACAACTTTATATAATAAAAAATAGTATACAATACTAGCCAGTGTGGTAGAAAGAACTATAGTTCTTTCTACCACACTAGCTTATTAGATACTTACTAAGATACTTCTGATTCCAGCCGAATCATTTCATTTAAGACTTAGAGTTTGAATCCCTTTCTTTCATTTCTTAAATCATTGATAAGAATTAATAATTCAAATTAATCATTTTGGCTAACTGTTTTTACATAGATGATAAGTAAAAAAGCAGTAGGAACTAGAATGAACAGTGCAGTAGCAATAAGTGCGAGAATATTGACTTCCATAATCTTCTTTTTTTTGTTTCGCAATAACTCGGGATCTAATCCCATAGAGATGAGAAATTTGACTCTTGTAAATTCAATGGGATGAATTACATCCTGATAATACTGAATCAGATCAATATTATGAATAATAATTTCTGATCTATCAAATGAATTCATCGTCGAAAATGAAATAGTATAACATAGGAAGATCTTTTATCCATACTAAATAAAAAATACCATTTTTGATTGTATCAGAAATACCCGCCGTTGGATTTTCGTCCCCTTTTTGCACTTTTTCTTTTCTATAACCTAGCATCTTCCTTATACAACTTTTCTACTTATACATAGAATTATGTACATAAAATTATGAAGTATCATATGATATGACCAGTATTCTCTGGGTCATACACAGATCCAAACAGTATAAGTGAGATAGAAAAAAGAAAGGATTAAGGATAAAAAATCGAATATTCGAACAAATGAAATTTACTAAGAATAAGAAAGGGGACGTTGCTTGGTTGGTCTTTTCTTTTATTTAGTATCCTCTCTTTATTGGATTGGGATTGGAACGTATACATGAAAAACGCAGTATGCAATTTGAATGAGAATGAAATAGATTGTTTCCAATTAGTATTAATAATTGAGGATACACAAAAAAAAGTAGGAATTTAGAAAGGATGTGCTTTAACCTGAAAAGTACTTCGCCGGGTAATTAAATTCTATTTATATTAAGTGTATCGTACAATAAACGAAGACAATTTATGTCTGTACTCCCCATAAAAATATGGGCACTCTATTTCATTTCATTGATCAAGAACAATCGAAAAAGAAAGTGAGTATAGTATCTCTTAAATTTAAAATACTGAATATAGTCAGTCTGAATATAGCAATACTACCGATTGTACTAATCTACATATGTCTCTCCCTTATCAATCAGTACTAGTGAAAGAAATTCCCCTATTTGTCTGATGATAAATGCGAAACAAAAGAAATAAAAATCCCCCCCCCTACCCTTTTCCCTTTTTCTGTCGGATCGATCGTTGCCTGAACTGAAGGAATCCTATCCTTCCCTTCGTTATATCGAATAGTATGAGATGCTTCATGAATGAAGCATCAAACAAACAAAAAAAAAAACGTTCTAATTCTATAGAATTAGAACATAGATAGAAAGACTTTTCCGATCTAGCCATACCATTAGATTATATTGACAATTCCAAAAACTGTTCATACTATCATCATAGTATGATGACGGTCGGGCGGATATGCCCCCATCGTCTAGTGGTTCAGGACATCTCTCTTTCAAGGAGAAAACGGGGATTCGACTTCCCCTGGGGGTAGGGTACTACGAAAGGAAGTTGATCATGGATTATCAATAAGCCTAGAATGAATTCTTCCTGGGTCGATGCCCGAGCGGTTAATGGGGACGGACTGTAAATTCGTTGGCGACATGTCTACGCTGGTTCAAATCCAGCTCGGCCCAAAAATTCACCGTTCCATGAGAAGGAAACAGAGATGCCTGATCCGTAGAAATAAAGAAAAAGGGTCAATTTTTTTGCTCCATCTATATTTTTTTTCTCATCTCATTGAAAGATTGATTATCTATTTTTAACAATAAAATAAAAAATCACTAGTTACTAATAATCCGCGCTACTCTCACAAAAGCCCGTGTTTATGTGGATATGATATCAATATATCATTCGCGTATCCGTTACGTTACAACATGACAAGTAGAATGTTCTTATGAAACCATAAGAATATGTATGCTATACACCTCGCTGGGATTGTAGTTCAATTGGTCAGAGCACCGCCCTGTCAAGGCGGAAGCTGCGGGTTCGAGCCCCGTCAGTCCCGAACTAGGATCCGATGAATTTCTCAATTCATTTTTTTTTATTTTTAGCGAAAGGGAAGACGGGGAGCAAAATGGAATCTCCGTTGCGGGAGGGGGTAAAACAA